TTTTAGCAAGGGTTCTACCAATTGATATGTTTCCACAAATAATTGAAATTCAATTTCTTGATCTGTATCTTCAATTTTTGGAAACTTATAAAGCTCTTCTGTTAAGCCCTGATCAATGAACCTACAAAATCCTTCAAATTGTATCTGATTCAACCCAGGTATTGTAGACATTCCTGCATTTCCATCTCCGAGCATTTTGAATTTCCCATTTATCAAAAAATCCCATTTGTTTCTCATTCTGCATCGATTCATATGATTCGATGCAGAATGCTGGAATTTAGATTCTGTTTACTGAATCGCATGAAATTTTACCCAACTCCATATAGATGGAATGTATGAAATACGTATGAACGGGGAAAAAGGATGATTTTATACTTAATAAAATTGGAATTTCTAAGAGACAGATCCAAATGGAAAGGAAGCGATAAATCACACTTAGACTTACGGAGTTTTGTATAGAATCAAAAAAATAATTCAATTTATACCATTATTATGATATTCCAATCCGTTAGGATACCAGAAAAATAAACGTCGTGATTTGATCTATTCGCTAAGATAAAGACATAAGAATCAGACACAATATACCAGCGTAAAGCTCATTTTTTTAGCACTTACCTTTTTCGTGGATTCCACTGTTCAAAAAATGATTTGCGAAGAACCCCCTTTTTCTTTTTTTAGTAGAATTTTTAGAATAGGATTGAAGTGCGTAAGACGGCTTGTATTTAGTAAACCCGTGCCGATATAGCTATCTATATATACATCGCCCCCCTTTATTGCACAGTTCGCTTCGGGACAGCGCATGTCGTGCTCTATCAAAATTTTGATTTTCTCTTCAATCTAAATTGCAGTACGACAATTTTCGGCAAATTCCCTATAGAGAGGCATCAGACACAGATAAGATCACCAATAAGCTAGCCGCGAAACGATTTATGTTTGGGGTTTACATATACTCATAATTGCTGTTATAATTGAAATGGAGAAGGCTTTTTTTATATTTATAGAAAAAACCAATATTGATTAGGTAGGTATCAATTTTGATTTTCTTCTATCATTAGGAAACACAATTTACAATTTCAATTTAAATCCAAGAGTTGGTCACGAATTTACAGTCACTAGTTAATGGTTCCAATTTGTCCTTAATTTTGGCTTTTGTGACTGAAAATGCACATTTCTTTTTTCATTTTTCAATAGAAAAAAAGAAAGAGAAAAGAGAGGGATTAAGATGTTGTGTGAGATACTATAAAATCAATTGAAGAACCGGAGCCGATCCAAAAAAAGGACATATTTTTTTTAGGCAAGGAATTAAGAAAAACGAGATTTTATATGGACGTACACAAAAAAAAGAAAAGACATTGAGTACCCCCCCAAACAAAACAAGCAAAGGGGGAATTTTTTCATCTATTTTGTATCGTTTTGGCGGCATGGCCGAGCGGTAAGGCGGGGGACTGCAAATCCTTTTTCCCCAGTTCAAATCTGGGTGTCGCCTGATCAACAAACGATAAGACTCGCAATCCCTTATTCTGCTTGGCTGGTCTAACTCGCCGAATCTTTTACAGCAAAGTACGCGACTCTTGACATTTTCGTGATTCGAAATAGCTGGGGTTTCTGTTCTTTTTTTTTCTGTTCCTTAAACTTAAAGTGCTGTTAATCCTTGCATTTAGGATTCACGGAAAGATTATAGTAGTAGAAGCGCTTTCATATCAAATCAAGAGTTATCGATTTATTTCCACTGCTAATTGCTAATGCAGGGTCTACTGACCGGGTCTTGAATTAGATTGAAAAGCCCGAAGGGAAGAATCGAATTAATCGTTATGGAAGGGGCGGGAGATACTTTGTATGCAGTATACAGACTCATAAGAGTCTCTGAATGCACGGGCATTCAATCAATATTCGATTGGACGGATAATTGGCTTTTACTTAATGATAATAGATAATAAAGGGCAACAAAAAAAACGAGGAGTTCTTATTATTACTACAGATTAGGTAACACTCCCTTTGATACTTCCAAAGAAAAGTGCGACTGTGTATTTTGTTTCATTTTTCCGGATTCTACTCGAAATCATATACGAACTTGTTCTAAGTGGAGTTATTGGAGCGTTTCATATTTAGTGGAGTCTTTCATCAAGGGCGTTGGGCCAGAATCCCTTTTTGACTCTGCGCCAGTGATTCCACTATTATTAGGAAACAATAATGGAAGAAATTCTTCATATTCATAGAGATAGGGGACATCATTCACATGGATATAGTAAGTCTCGCTTGGGCTGCTTTAATGGTAGTCTTTACATTTTCCCTTTCGCTCGTAGTATGGGGAAGAAGTGGACTCTAGAGATACTACTAATTGAGTTGGGGAATCAAACTGTATCACTTTTTTTATAGATCGTTCTGCAAAGCCTTTTTAATTATATTAATTATTTTTAATATAATAATTAAATTCAGTAATTTAATTTTAATATAATAATTAAATTCAGTAATTTAATTCCATTTAGAATTTCGAAATTGAATTAATCAAAATACCTTCATTTCGGAATTCTATTGGCTTGGATTCTGGCGAGGTAATTGTATTCGATTCTATTATGAATAGAATACAATTCATAATATATATGAATAATGCTCTTTCAGAATCCAAATCAAACCGCTATTTCCAAAATTCCCCTATTTCTATTTTGAAAGGAAGGGGGATACAGATCATAGGAATTTTATTCCAACCGAAGTCTTCCTAGATTTTCTATTTGGTTTTTCTGAACCGGCCCTTGCCAGAGTTCTCTATGGACAATGGGGAAGAACGCGGAAAACCGGACCCCCTTTTTTTTTTATTGGACTGTTCAAAGAGAAAAGAAAGGGTTCACGATTTAATTTGAATAGTTAATAATAATAAGATTGTGCCTTGGTCAAGTCACATATTTCGCACTTACCACCGATTTGATTATTTTTGATTATTTGAGTATTTTAGAAATTTGCTTTATGCTATGCTTTATTGACCCCTTTCATATCATGGCTCCAGGGTTGACAATCGCCGGGGTACCCCTTTTTGAAATCGGAAGAAGTTATAGAATAGAACTCCTTGGATCATCTGTCAACCGCTCAATCAACGACTTCTTCGGAATGCTAAAAAAAACGATTACTTTATTTCTTTCCTATTTCATTTTCTTTTATTAACTTGATTTTCTTTTAGTAATATATGCCCAAATTCGTTTTTCTTTCATCGATTTGATTCTTTTTTTAATGGATACCGAGATTCATATTGAAAATAATCAGAAATAAATAAATTTGAAAATCGTAAGAGCAGCCTTTCGATTATTTCAGATTGATTGGAATGAACAAAAAGAAAATACAAATAGACGAAGCAAAGAAATAGAATTGAGATACTATGTATCTATTAACATGTATAAGGATCCATATCCATATTGTAGATTGATCTCTATTCAGTTTCTATCTTTATACATAAAAATAATAAAAATAGATAGTATGGTAGAAAGATTCATATATGAATCTTTCTACCATACTATCTAATCTCATAGGCTACTGCTGATTCTAGTCCGTTGGTTTCATTTAAGACTAAGACATGAAATTGAAATTTTTTTCTTAAATACTTGATAAGAACTAAGAAGGATAAGAACTAAGAAGTCAAGTTTCGTTCAAATTAATCACTTTGACTGACCGTTTTTACGTATATTATAAGCAAAAACGCAGTAGGAACTAGAACGAACAGTGTAGTAGCAATAAATGCGAGAATATTTACTTCCATAGTCTCATCGTTTGGTTTTTTTTTTACTTCGCAATAACTCGGGATTTAATCCCATAGAGATGATAACCCTTTCGCTTGTAAATTCAATGGGATGAATTACATTTCGATGATAGCGAATGGGATCAATATCATGAATAACAATATTTGACTGTCAAGTCGATTCATCGTCGAGAATTCAATAGTATAACATAGGCAGCTCTTTTATCCACACACCAAATACAAACTTTGATTCCTGATTCAATCAAAAGAATTCCTTTACTTTAATACTAATACTTTTTTAATACTAATACTTTTTTTATTTACCAGTCTTTTCCAGTCTGTCTTTTCTATAATCGACCGCCTTACTTGTACAACCCCCTAACCGCTTTACACTTTCCTTGTTTACAAAGGGTTTAGAAAAAAACCAAACAAACAATCGAAACGAAATAGAAAAAGAAAAAGGGAAGGGGTTAAGTTCTAAACCCCTTTTCATTTTTTTTTTTTTTTTTTTTTTTTTCAAGAAAATTATATCATTAAAAAAAAAACGAAAAAGAAGTGTGATAAAGACGAGTCCCAGTAGAAAAGAATCGAATATTTCATAAAATTGACTATTTTATTTAGATTTATTTAGAGTTTATTCTTCTTTGGCAATACGCTTAAAAAAGATTATTCATTCCCTCTTCGGGAGGGGTTGGCGCCTTGCTTGATCTTTATTTTATTACGAATATCATCCCCCCTCCCTTGGATTAGTACTAGAACGTATCCCTCAAAAGTTCGGCGTGAAATTTGAATGAGATAAATTCTTTCAAATTCAAACTAGTAATTTAAGTTAGCCAAACTAGAAACCAGAAAAGACGATACTTTGAATCTTAATCTTAAAAGTATTCTATCAAAGTAACGATCTTAAATTCAGTTGTGTATACGCTCCCGGGAACGATATGGTACTCGATTCCATTCCATACACAGATGGGGGACAGTCAAAAAAACCAGACCCCCTACGGTAGCTCTTGGAAGCCTGAATATGATGCTACCTATAAGTGTAGCAATTCGCACATGTCTCTTTCTCATCAATCGGTACTGGTTGATGAGAAATCGAAATGAAAAAGAAAAAAGAGCAAAGGAGAGCAGTAGGCATGAAATTCTACCATTTTATTTTGCCCCAGTTTAACAGAAACGGCGAGATATATTGATGTTTTTTTTTTTATTGGATTTGGATCCGTCGGGACTGACGGGGCTCGAACCCGCAGCTTCCGCCTTGACAGGGCGGTGCTCTGACCAATTGAACTACAATCCCGGGGCGGTAAAATGTACCGAATACCTATTTTTATGATTTCATTCAAACAATTTCATTTATATTTAGATAAATATCGACGTGTTGGAACCGAGACGTGAGTGAGATATTGATATACACACGGATATACACTTTAGTGAGAGCGGCACGTATTCCTTTCGTTATTGCCAAATCAATTGATAATTCGTTTTTCAATGTCCCAATGAAAAAAAAAAAAAAGAGTCTTTTTTTGCGTTACTTTATTCTTTTCATTAGACTTTATGCGTTCGATTTCATGATCCTGATATGAATCTAGATCATTATTAGCAAGATCAAAATTTATGGGAACAAATAAATGGAGCAAACAAAATAAATAAATAGCGGTAGGGATCTATCGGAGAATTGGACTCTTTTTATTCTTGAGTCTTTCGTATCTGGCATTTCTGGAAAACAAAGGGGGTTATATCATTTCCTGGTGGATCAGCGAATTATTGGGCCGAGCTGGATTTGAACCAGCGTAGACATATTGCCAACGAATTTACAGTCCGTCCCCATTAACCGCTCGGGCATCGACCCAGGAAGAATAAAGTCTAGGCTTATTTAGAATCCACGATCAACTTCCTTTCGTAGTACCCTACCCCCAGGGGAAGTCGAATCCCCGCTGCCTCCTTGAAAGAGAGATGTCCTGAACCGCTAGACGATGGGGGCATATTTGCCCGACTGCCATCATACTTAGTATGAACAGTTTTTTGAAATTGTCAATATAATGGAATGGGATGACTAACTCTAAAGTAAAGGATCTTTCCACCTTTTCGGATCCCATACCAATAGCATTTTTTGATTCGTCCATCAATCGCTCATTCTAATCCCCATTCTAGTCTAAAATCGAAATCTATTATAGAAATTGCTATAAAATAAAAATAAAAATAGGCCGAAAGACGAAAGTAGAGGACTCTTTTGGGAAGTGATTGGTCCGACATAAAAGAAGATTTTTTCTTCATTTCTTCCACTTAACTTTCATTTATTTATCCACTCCTTGGTAAGATGAGATCGGACTATTCCTATATCGCCCTAAGCTGGGAAATTAACAAATGAGAAATCCGAAAATCGGGGAACGGGGATTAAGATTAACAAGTTATCAATTTTTTTTTTTTTTTCTCTAAAATTTTGGTTCGGGGAACAAACAGAATCTCTTTATCACATGTGAAATCTGGTGGATCTATGTCGAATTGGTAGGTCCATGTATCCATGTATCAATCAAATAAGTTTCGTTCCGTTCTGATGGGGTCAGATCAATTTAAGTCAATTCCATTAGGGTCGGTCTTGAAACACTTCATTTCATTGATATTTATCAAATCCAATATCAATAAACCCGGGTTAACCGATACTTATACTTATTACTTATTAAGTAATTAAGTAAATCAAAATTATCGTTCCCCTAGGTGACACTCGCCGCTATGAGTCTACTGCATATACTTATAATTATAATATATATATAGATAGATATAGATCTATCTTATCCGCCTAGTGACTCCTTCAATAATTGAATCCAATTGCCCTTTTAACTCAGTGGTAGAGTAACGCCATGGTAAGGCGTAAGTCATCGGTTCAAATCCGATAAGGGGCTTTATGGCCTTTTTCATAAATCTAAATATCTAAATAAAGTAAAGTGGTAATATTCATATTGAAACGGGAATAAAAATTGTGTTGATTTGTAATAAAAAAAGTAACCAACTGGATAATAATGTAATTATAAACTATAAACTTTCGAATTTAATGATAATACGTTATCCTTATAATGAGTTAGAATATAGTAATTAGAATAGTAATTCTACTTCTAAAAGAAAGTTGCTAAAAGAAAGTTGAACGCTTGTTTATTCTAATGAGTAATGTGAAGTCGTCTCTTCGATCACCAAATATTTTTCTTTTCCATTATTCCAATCTAATCTATTGTAAAGATTCGAAATCAACAAAATAAAAAGTAAGTGGACCTAACCCATTGAATCATGACTATATCCACTATTCTGATATTCAAATTGCAAATTCGATAGCTATGAAATTCGAACAGTAGATTTTTTTTATTTGATATTTCTTTGGACTCCGCAAGAATCCGTCGATATTTCCGATTCAATCCGCTTTTTCCTAGGCGTTCCATACTAAGATACTAAGAAAGGGTGATTCCAAGTTCCACGACAAGAGCTGTTTCCAATATGTTTCTTTTTCTTTGATTCCCGAACCGAACACAAGAAGATCAAGTTTGATCTCTATCTAATTTATATCGATATCTGATTTATATATAAATCAGATCGCGGCTTCATGTATCAAATATTTTCATATCAAGGCATACGATCTTTTTGTTTTGTTCCGACAATGTTAGGATAGTGGGTGTGAGAAAGAAACTTTCATTTACAGTCTCCTATTATTTAATTTAATATTGTATTGAATTTAAAAAATCAAAATTAGAAGAGTACATAAAAATATTGATTTTTCTCAATCTCACGAACAA